TCAACCATTTCATTTTACCAAGTTCAACGTTAGCCAGATTAGTCAACATTTATATGTTTCGATGCAACAACAAGATGTTATTTGTAACAAGTAGTTTTGTTGGTTGGTTAATTGGTCACATTTTATTCATGAAATGGGTTGGATTGGTATTATTCTGGATACGGCAAAATCATTCGATTCGATCTAATAAGTACCTTGTGTCAGAATTGATAAATTCTATGGCTCGAATCTTTAGTATTCTCTTATTTATCACCTGTGTCTACTATTTAGGCAGAATGCCGTCGCCTATTGTCACTAAGAAACTGAAAGAAACCTCAGAAACGGAAGAAAGGGGAGAAAGAAAGGAAGAAAGCGATGTAGAAACAACTTACGAAACGAAGAAGACTAAACAGGAACAAGAGGGATCCGCCGAACAAGACAAAGATAGCCCAGTTTACGAAGATTCTTATCTTGATACCCATCAAGATAATTTGGTATTGGGAAAACTTAAAGAAGAGAAAAATGAAAAAACTTATTTCTGGTTTGAAAAACCTATTGTCACTTTTCTTTTCGATTATAAACGATATTTTTTGATAAAATAAAAATAAAAAAATTAATAAAAAGATTAATACATAAGATAAATATAATAATAGATAAGACGATACCCGTCCACCTCCCATATATTTGATCCCTTCCCCTATAAAGAAACTAGCAACACCGACCCCATTCGTAATTCCATCAATTATATATCTATCAAAAAACTGAATTAGTTCGGCTAATCCCCTTACACCCACAGTAAAAATCTTCGTATAAAAAATATCTATGTAACCACGATTATATGACCAATTGTATATCAAAATTTTTACTTGGTCTAAGAGAGTTCTCTTTTGGCTCTTCTTCACAAATGAATTGACTAAGCCCAAATTCTGTAGAGATGAATAAACAGATCCATATAAAATTGATGCTACAAATAATCCAAAAAGAGCTATACTTACCGAAAAAACTGCATTTTTAAAAAAATCATACCAATCCGAAGAACCGTTCAAATTTTGATGGAAAAATTTTGCGGATGGAGTTAACCATTTCGACAATAGATCAAAATCTATTACTCCTCGATCAAAATTAATTCCGATTGCTCCAACGAATAAAGTAAATAGTACCAATACAAGCAGTGGAAATAACATAGTATTGTCTGATTCGTGAGGATAGGTGTAAGTGTATTTATTTCTAAAGTAAGTACTAAAGTATCGTACTCTATTTCTTACATTATCATCAATTCGATATGTATCCTTTGAAAAAAAAGAGACCTTATTATTCATTGTTGATAAAAGTAAATTTCTATTGACTGCTTTTGGTACTTCTTTTCCCCATAAAGATATTGAATAGAAAGAACTATTTTGAGTGCTACTGTAATTTTGAAAATGAATCCGCAAATGTCCATCAAAGGTAAGTAAATACATCCGAAACATATAAAATGCGGTTAATCCTGCTGTGAAGGAAGCTATTATTGCGAAAATTGGTGAATACAACCAACTATCATTAAGAATTTCGTCTTTGGACCAAAAACAAGCAAGAGGTGGAATACCACAAAGAGAGAGTGTACCTAATAAAAAAGTAATTCTTGTAATTGGAACATATTTTGTTAAACCCCCCATAAGAACCATATTTTGACTTTTATCTGGTGAATATCCAACAATGGGTTCCATTGAATGAATAATGGATCCGGATCCCAAAAACAATAAAGCTTTCGAATAGGCATGAGTGATCAAATGGAATAAAGCGGCTCGATAAGAACCTATACCCAGAGCTAACATAATATAACCCAATTGAGACATTGTAGAATAAGCTAAACTTCTTTTAATGTCTCTTTGAGCAAGAGCTAAAGTAGCTCCTAATAGTACTGTTATTACGCCTATTAAAGAAATGAGATTCATTATGTAAGGTATAACTATGAAAAGGGGAAGAAGCCGAGCTACAAGAAAAATTCCCGCTGCTACCATAGTAGCAGCATGTATAAGAGCCGAAATGGGAGTAGGTCCCTCCATAGCATCGGGTAACCATATGTGAAGAGGGAATTGTGCGGATTTAGCAACTGCACCGGCAAATAAAAAAGAAGCACACAGAGTAGCAAATAAAGAATCCACTCCGTTATTACGAACTAAGTTATTAACTATTTCGAACAAATCCCGAAATTCTAAACTACCAGTTATCCAATAAAGTCCTAAAATTCCTAATAATAAACCAAAATCCCCTATACGATTGGTTACAAAAGCTTTTTGACAAGCACTTGCCGCAATTGGACGTGTGAACCAAAAACCTATTAATAAATACGAACACATTCCTACAAGTTCCCAAAAAATATAAATTTGTATCAAATTGGAACTAGTAACTAATCCCAACATAGAAGTATTGAAAAAACTCATATAAGCAAAAAATATCAAATATCCTTGATCGTGAGACATATAATTGTCACTATAAATAAGAACCATGATTCCAACAGTAGTAATTAATATTGACATAATAGAAGTAAGTGGATCGATCAAGTGTCCGAACTCTAAAGAAAAATCATTATTGACAGTCCAAGACCATAGATATTGATAGATAAAATTTCCATTTATTTGTTGAATAGACAGATTGGCCGAAAATACCATAACTATACTTAGCATCAAAACACTTGGAAAAGCCCACATACGACGAATATTTTTTGTTGCTGTCGGAATAAGCAGAAGTCCAAATCCTATTAACATAGTAACTGGAAATGGAAGAAAGGGTATTATCCATGCGTATTTATATGTATGTTCCATAAATAAAAATGAAAATTTGTTTTTTCTTATAATTTAATTGTTTCCGATTCACCAATTCTTATCGCTTTCGAAAGGAACAATAAAAAAAATCAACAAAAAAGATATGAAAAACCTCAAATATTTTTATTTTTATTTCATTATTTTTACTTTTCAGATATTGGAAATATTCAAAAGGTTATAATTCGTTGGTCAAATGATATGACCAAATAGCTAGCTAAGAGTAATTATTTAGTTATTAACTTTATTAACATTAACTTAACTAAAAAAAGATATTTATGAAAAAGGGGAATATGAGATTTTGAATCATTCTACAACTATACTACCATTCTATTCTGGCAATATGTAACCATACCATATACTATAGTATAGTAAGTAAAAATAATTATACCAAAATAGTAGAATATGGATCATAGTATGCATTAATAAATCAACTAAAAAAAAGAATTATTCTAGTGAGTTTTTTTATAGTAATTACCTAACTCATTGTGGAACTGATTGATTGGATTCGAATCCAATAAGAAAGTATCAGAAATCTTATAATACTCCTTACTTCGTATAGAACTGAAAAATGACTAATGAGTTCCCCTTCTTAGGTAATGGAATGTCTTGTTTAACATATTAACCACTAGTTGTAGTTGAAGTTTGAACTTCAATTATAGAATAGACACGGCACTATGAGCTTATTCAATTACAACTAATAGTCATAAAAATTCCTTTTCTAATTTTCCCTTCTTTTCCTCTATTTTTTTCCTCAGTGTGTTATACGTGACATGCATGTATATATATAATATAATATTTGTATTGTATGTTATGATGTTATGAAAAAACTATTATCGACGGAATTAAATATAGAAAATGACTAAAAGGAACGATCCTTTTTGAGCAATACATGTCTTTCACATACAACAATAAAAATGAGTAACTTTTTTTGAATGGCAGTTCCAAAAAAACGTACTTCTATATCAAAAAAACGTATTCGTAGAAATATTTGGAAGAAAAAGGGATATTTAGCTGCCATAAAAGCTTTTTCTTTGGCAAAGTCAGTTTCTACCGGAGATTCAAAAAGTTTTTTTGTGCGACAAACAAGTAAGAAAATCTTTGAATAATCTGAATTTCCATGGCTCAAAGAACTTCCATTTTTTGAATATGAATAATTCCCATTAACTAATGTATTGAACTCCTCAAGATTAGTTAGAACTAGCTGCTATGATATGTAGAATACGAATTTATCTGTCTGCCGGTTCTAAGCATTATTATTATTATTTTTATTCATTTTCTTTTCCAAATAGAAAAATCTTTATTTTTCTATTGGGAAAAGAAAATGAAATTGTGAGAACAAAAAGTATTGTATTATTAATTAATTATATTATTAATTAAATTAATAGTTAATTAATGCTTAATGATACTAAGAAAGTATCGAAATTGTTAGAAAAATTCCTTTAATCTTTAATTTAGTAATCTAATTGTGATACATATGAAATCCTATTTATTTAATTTTGTTAATTGATAAAATAAATTTGTTAATTGATAAAATAAATTTCTTTGACGATTTGTTTTTCTTTATTTATATTTGATTTCGCGAATTCAAATATAAATAAAGAAAAACATAGAAAAAGGGGTCTTATCTTAGTTTCTATCTCGACGTAAAACAAAACTTTCAAGTTCCAATTGTTCCAGTAGAACTTAGTATATAGATAATATGTAAAATAGATAATATGTAAAAGTTGATTGTTAAAACTAAACCTACAATGATACTAACCAGGAATCGTTGAAAATGAATTGAGTTTAAAGGAGCTCTTATTCATCCGTTCTAATGTTTACTAAACTATATTTAATCTAGATCTAGACGATTCAACATGAATTGACTATTATTATTTCAAGTAAGCCGCTATGGTGAAATTGGTAGACACGCTGCTCTTAGGAAGCAGTGCTAGAGCATCTCGGTTCGAGTCCGAGTGGCGGCATACTCTAAAAGAGATACAACGAATCCTATAATGTATTTAATTCCCGATTTTCATTTTGTAATGGGACCCTTTTATATATGATATTTGTGACTTTAGAACATATATTAACTCATCTTTCTTTTTCGATCATTTCAATTGCGATTACGGTTCATTTGATGACCTTATTAGTCCACGAAATCATAGGGTTACGTGATTCATCGGAAAAGGGAATGATCGCCACTTTTTTCTCTATAACAGGATTATTAGTTACTCGTTGGATTTCTTCGAGACATTTTCCATTAAGTAATTTATACGAGTCATTAATCTTCCTTTCGTGGACTTTTTCCATTATTCATATGATTTCAAAGATATGGAATCATAAAAATGATTTAAGCGCAATAACTGCGCCAAGTGCCATTTTTACCCAAGGTTTCGCCACATCGGGTCTTTCAAGTGAAATGCATCAATCGGCAATATTAGTACCCGCCCTACAATCTCAGTGGTTAATGATGCACGTAAGTATGATGTTATTGAGCTATGCAGCTCTCTTATGTGGGTCGTTATTTTCAGTCGCTTTTTTAGTCATTACATTTCGAAAAAAAGTCGATATTTTTTGTAAAAGCAAAAGTTTCATAATTAAGTCATTTTTCTTTGGTAAGATCGAATACTTGAACGAAAAAAGAAGTGTTTTTAAACACACTTCTTTTCTTTCATTTCGAAATTATTACAAATATCAATTAACTCAGCGTTTGGATTATTGGAGTTATCGTATCATTAGTTTAGGATTTACCTTTTTAACCATAGGTATTCTTTCTGGAGCAGTATGGGCTAATGAGGCATGGGGATCTTATTGGAATTGGGACCCCAAGGAAACTTGGGCATTTATTACTTGGACCATATTCGCGATTTATTCACATACTAGAACAAATCAAAGTTTGCAAGGTACGAATTCGGCACTTGTAGCTTCTACAGGATTTCTTATAATTTGGATATGCTATTTTGGGATCAATTTATTAGGAATAGGTCTACATAGTTATGGTTCATTCACATTAATATCTAATTGAATAAATTCCATGAGGAATACATAAGAACATTGTCCCATATATATATAACGAAAATTTGTGCGAGTTTTTGAGAACCATTTGACTCAAGAAATCAAATCAGTCAAATGGTTCTCAAAAACTTGGGATACATCTTATTACAATTCTAATTCACTTTATTTTTTTTGCGTTGTACAGCGAATTATTTAAAAAATCTTAAAATAAAAAAAAAATTATAAGACTTTGCTTTCTGTCTCATTAATGAAAACAAAACTATCTATGAAAATAATTAGATAGGATAGCTTGTACTTTGTCAACTGATAGCGAGAGAACGAAATCCGGATAAATACCAATTCCTATTACGGGTAAAAAGATACAGATCGAAACAAATAGTTCTCGTGGCCCAGAATCCACAAAATTTGAGTTTGGAGCGTTGAATAATTTGTATCCATAGAACATCTGACGTAACATAGATAATAAATAAATAGGAGTTAATATCATTCCAATTGCCATTACAAAGGTAATTAGCATTTTGGGCATTAAAAGAAATTTTTGGCTGGTAATTATTCCAAAAAATACTACCAATTCCGCAACAAAACCACTCATTCCTGGCAATGCAAGAGAGGCCATCGAGAAGGTACTAAACATGGTAAATATTTTTGGCATTGGGATGGCTACCCCCCCCATTTCGCCGAGATAAAAAAGACGTATTCTATCACAACTCGTTCCTACCAAGAAAAAAAGTGCAGCACCAATAAATCCATGAGAGAGTATTTGTAAAATGGCTCCGTTGAGTCCCATGTCGGTTATAGAACCAATTCCTATAATTGTGAAACCCATGTGAGATACGGAAGAATAGGCTATTCTCTTTTTTAGATTGCGTTGACCGAGCGAGGCTGAAGCTGCATAAATTATTTGCATCGTCCCTACTATAACCAACCAGGGACAAAATATAGAATGGGCGTGTGGTAATAATTCCATATTGATCCGAATCAATCCATATGTTCCCATTTTTAATAAGATTCCAGCTAGAAGCATACATGTACTGTAATGTGCTTCTCCATGGGTATCGGGTAGCCATGTATGTAGGGGTATAATCGGCGATTTGACAGCATAAGCAATAAGGAAGCACAAATATAATATTATTTCTAATGTCACAGGATATGACTGATTAGCTAATCTTTCAAAATCCAATGTTGGTTCATTGGAACCATATAAACCCATACCCAGAACTCCTATTAAGAGAAAAATGGAACCCCCCGCAGTGTACAAAATAAACTTTGTAGCCGAGTACAAACGTTTCTTTCCTCCCCACATGGATAAAAGTAGGTAAACAGGAATTAATTCTAACTCCCACATGATAAAAAAAAGTAAAAGGTCTCTAGAAGAAAATAATCCTATTTGACCACTGTACATTGCTAACATCAGGAAATAGAACAATCGCGAATTTCGAGTAACCGGCCAAGCTGCTAAAGTAGCTAAAGTAGTGATAAATCCTGTCAGTAAAATAGGTCCTATGGAGAGCCCATCGATTCCCAGTCTCCAGTGAAAATAAAAAATATTTATCCATTTAGAATCCTCCTCTAATTGAATTAATGGATCATCCAATTGGAAATGATAACAGAACACATAGGTTGTTAGAAGGAGTTCTAATATACAAATACATATCGTATACCACCTAAATACTTTATTCCCCCTATGAGGGAGAAAAAAAATTGAAGAACCCGCGAATATCGGCAAAACTACAAGTATTGTTAACCAAGGGAAATAACTCGTGATAAAGATAAGATACGTTTTGACAAAAAAACCCGTGCTCGGAATAATATATTTTCTCGAGTACGGGCTTTTGCCGGTAAAAAGGAATCAAATGATTCAAGTGGAGTTTTTTATAACGTATCAATAAGATAGACCCATGCTACGAGTTGTTTCATGCCATAAATAAACACGGACACTCAAAAAATCTGTTGGACAAGCGGATTCACATCTCTTACAACCTACACAGTCCTCGGTTCTTGGCGCGGAAGCAATTTGCTTAGCTTTACATCCGTCCCAAGGTATCATTTCCAATACATCTGTGGGGCAAGCTCGTACACATTGAGTACATCCTATACATGTATCATAAATTTTTACTGAATGAGACATTGGGTCTATAAATTCCAGTTTTGAACATAAAAAATTTCGATCTGGTAAAGTAAAATCAGTAGTAAATGAATTCTATATTGATATTGTAGACACCAGACGAATCGGTGGTTTATCAAAAAAATATTAAGAATTAATATTTTTCTAAATCTGTTCATGAGAAAGGACCAAGAGACTTTGATTTACGTTGATTTACGTTTCAACAACCATGATCATACAAGTCACGCGTGAAACTTCACATTGGCCAACACAACAGATCGCCAATATTTCAATATCACAATATTGAAATATGTATAGTAATATGGAAATATATTACTATACATATTAGTATGAATTTACTATTACTATAAATAAATATATTATTTTTATATTTATATTTTATATTAAATTGATATATTATTAAATTGATATATATTATGTCTTTAATATATATTATGTCTTTATTTATATGATAGTTATTATGATAGTTATGGCTAATTATTATGACTAATTATTCAACAAATTAGATTGATTGATACGAGTTGATTTTCTGTTACGATAGATCGACGAAACAATAGCTAGCCCAATAGCTGCTTCCGCCGCCGCAATGGCTATAACAAAGATTGAGAAAATGTCTCCTTTTAATTGGCGACTATCAAATATATCAGAAAATGTTACGAGATTAATATTAACCGAATTTAGTATAAGCTCAAGACACATAAGGGCTCGAACCATATTTCGACTTGTGATCAATCCATAGATACCGATCGAAAATAAATAGACACTCAAAAAAAGTACATGTTCGAACATCATTGACTAACTCCTCATGAACCTCGATTCATTTCAATATGAACAATAATTCAACCGATTTGATTGACTATAATCGAACAATTACAGAAAAAAGGGGGGTACTTACAGTAGATTAAACTAAAAACTTTCCCCTTTTCATTTAATTTTAAATTTCTAATAATTTTTTTAATTCTAAGTATTTATTATTGACGAGCCATAGTAATTGCGCCTATCAAAGAAACTAAAAGAATTATAGAAATGAGTTCAAACGGAAGATAAAAATCTGTTGATAAATGAATTCCAATTTGTTGAACGTTACTTAGAAGGTCCTGCTCTATAATCTGGTTTGATTTTGTAGTCCAAATAATTCCGTACCATGACGTATCTGGGATAGTAGTAATTAGTGAAAAAAGAATACTTGTACAAACCAGTGAAGTGACCCCATCTCCAACAGTCCAAAGATAGGAATCGTTGGAATATTCTGAACCATTCATGAACATAACAGCAAATATGATTAAGACATTTATGGCTCCCACATAAATAAGGAGCTGTGCGGCAGCTACAAAATAGGAGTTTGATGGAATATAGAATAAGGATATACAAACAAGAACCAATCCAAATGAAAAGGCAGAATAAATTGGATTGGTAAATAATACTACTCCCAGACCTCCTAATATAAGAAAGGATCCCAGAAATACTACAAGTATATCGTGTATTGGTCCAGGTAAATCCATTATGTATAACAGATAAATAAGTCGAAATATTTCATGACCTTACTAAATAGTCCAGGAAAGAGAAGGGTGTTACCTTTATTTTTTTTCTTGTATATGATGGGTTCCTAATTGAATTAAATCTTAATATGGATTAACGTAGATATAGATAAAGTTATTGGCCAATCCTACTTTTTTATTTATCTGATTTATCTGAAAGAAAAAAGAAAAGAATAGTTGGAATTTTATATTTAGAAATCATTACGAAAACATATTCTCGGGTTAAACCAAAGAAGAATTCTCAACAATCAATAGTTAGTATTTGTAGTTTCCGACCAACCAAAATAAAAGAGACTTGGCTCCTTTATCTCAAATATCTCAAAAGAAAATCTTAGTAATCGGTAATCGTTCTTGAATCAAGAGGTTTATCTTTGTCCATTTTGATTTGAGTCGAATTCATAACTGTTTGAATTGTGTAATCTCCAATTACTGACATTGGTAACCGACCCAAAGCAATTTGATTATAATTCAATTCGTGACGATCATAAGTGGAAAGCTCATATTCTTCAGTCATCGATAAACAGTTTGTTGGGCAATACTCGACACAGTTACCACAAAATATACAGACCCCAAAATCAATACTATAATTAAGCAATTGTTTCTTTTTAATATCTTTTTCAAATCTCCAATCAACAACGGGTAGATCTATGGGACATACACGAACACATACTTCACAAGCAATACATTTATCAAATTCAAAGTGGATTCGACCACGGAAACGCTCTGATGTGATCGATTTTTCATAAGGATATTGAATAGTTACAGGTAAACGATTTGTATGGGATAGGGTAATTATGAAACTTTGACCAATGTACCTTGCAGCTCGTATTGTTTGTTGACCATAATTTATGAACCCGGTCACCATAGGGAACATATTGTAGATCTCCGTGAATAAATTGATGTTTCTTTATCTTGTTTGAGATCGGTTATGAATCTAGAATATCGTTATCCTATTCTGTTATTTATAGTGAAACAAGTTGGGAAGAAGTTGTCAATAATAGATTGCCCAAAGAAATAGGTAAAAGAAATTTCCATCCAAGATTTAATAGCTGGTCCATTCTCATCCTAGGTAAAGTCCATCTTGCTGCGATAGGAATGAACAGAAACAAATAAGCTTTAGTTAATGTAATAAATATACCAATTGTCATTCCAAAGACTCCAGCCATTTTATTTATTCCGAAAAGTTCGGGAATAGATATGTACGGAATGGAGAAATTCCACCCACCTAAGTAAAGAACTGTTATAAATAATGAAGAAACTAATAAATTTAGGTAAGAAGCAAGGTAAAATAGAGCGTATTTGATACCTGAATATTCTGTTTGATAACCTGCTACTAATTCCTCCTCTGCTTCTGGTAAATCAAAAGGTAATCTCTCACATTCCGCTAGAGAAGAAATTAGAAAAACAACAAACCCTATAGGCTGACGCCAAAGATTCCATCCCCAAAACCCATATTTTGACTGTGCCTCAACTATATCAACTGTACTTGAACTATTAGATAATCATAGTCGATAATAACATCACTGTTCGCATCGCTATTTCAAAACCGTACATGAGACCTCAGCCTCATACGGCTCCTCTATGGTCACAAATAAATGTAAGGACTTGTTCAGTATTATCACCATCTTTAGATAGTGAATAGAATAAATATACACCGGGGAGTCCCAAATTAGACCAATGAAATTCCGTCTGCTAGAATAAAAAAGGGCGCTTCCGAATTGATCTTATCCATTAGAATTTCGATTTCTCTTTGTTCGATAATAACTTAATCCTTCAATAAAATACTCATTATATCAATAAATATGTTCTATCAATAACTATAAAACTATAAAGTATAAAGAAAGAATTTGAAAAAATTTGGCATTAATTCCAAATTCATGATAAGAATTCCATATGTTATGTATAGATATGGATGTGGAAAAGAAATAATAAATAAAGATCTTTATTTATTATTTTTCTCATTCTTTCTATTTTTGTATTCCGTTTCTTTTTTTTTGTTCCTGTTCTTCTTTCTCAGAGGGGGAGTACTCTGAAAAAAAAACAATAAATTGCAATAAAGGATTAATTCGTTTTTAATAGTCATTTCTTTAATCAGTGAATAGGAGCATACTCTAGATCGGAATCGTGGGGAAGTACTGCTTGGTCATTTCTACCAACTTAAAGTCCTCATTATGATTCGTTTTATCCAAAGTTTTCCGCAAAATACCCCTTTTTGATACCTTACATTATCTCCATTACTAATCTTTTGTGTACCTTGGTGTTCCTAACTGTCCACTGATTTTTGATTGATCCCCGGTATGGTAATACATACAAGACAGTAGTGAAAACCCCATACGGTTGATCTTTTGTACCCGCTTCAAGATATGATAATGTCAAAAAATCTTAATCTTGGGGTAAACAGTTTACACTGCTTATGTTTATATTCTTGTACATAGGGAACGAGATTTTCTCTTCTTACTGCGAATTTCTAAACAGTTTGATTTTACTCATATAACTATCTAGCTTAACTCATCAACCCTAATGATGAATAAAAAATGAAAATATCCATTCAATATATTCAACCTCTTTACTTTATTTCTAGAGAGGGGGGAAAATAATCATGTTCCAACGAATCACACGTAGAGATATTGATAACACACATAGAGTTAATGGTATTTCATAACTAATAGATTGAGCAGCAGCCCGTAGACCACCTGAAAAGGAATATTTATTATTCGATCCATATCCTGACATAAGAAGCCCAATAGGAGCAATACTTGAAATGGAGATCCATAAAAAGACTCCTATACTGAGATCGGCCAAAACAAGGCGATACCAAAAAGGAATTACTAAATAACTTAGTAGAACTGATATGACCGCTATAGACGGTCCCACGCTGAACAAACGAATATCTCCCCTAGATGGGAGGAGGTCCTCTTTAAAAAGTAATTTTGTCCCGTCCGCTAGAGCTTGAAGAATTCCAAATGGGCCCGCATATTCAGGCCCAATACGTTGTTGTATTGCTGCGGATATTTCTCTTTCTAACCACACAATTACTAGTACCCCTATTGTGATTCCCAATATAAGGGCGAAAATAAGAACAAAGATCCATATGAGTCCATAGACTTCTTTTAAAGATTCCGATCTAGAAAAAGAATTGATAGCTTGTACTTCTATTTCTGTCATATCAATTATCATTTCAACGATCAATTTCTCCCATAATGATATCTATACTACCTAGTATCGTCATGATATCAGCCAATTTCATTCTTTTAACTAGTTGAGGGAGAATTTGCAAATTGATGAAACCAGGCGGACGAATTTTCCATCTCCAGGGGAAAACACTACTATCTCCTATCAAATAAATTCCTAATTCCCCTTTTTGGGCTTCTACTCTCACATAAAGTTCTTGTTTCGACAATTCAAAATTTGGTGAAAGTTTTTTAGTAATAAATCTATATTCAAAATTATTCCATTCGGGATTTTTTGCTCTATCAAAGCGTCGGGCTTCTAAATTTTCATAGGGTCCCCCAGGAATTCCTTCTAGAGCTTGTTGAATAATTTTTATAGATTCCTTCATTTCACCGATTCGTACTAAATAACGGGCCAGTGAATCTCCTTCTTTTTGCCATTGGACTTCCCAATCGAATTTATTATAACACTCATAATGATCAACTTTACGAAGATCCCATTGGATTCCGGAAGCTCGTAGCATCGGTCCTGATAAACCCCAATTTATTGCTTCCTCTCCACCAATAATGCCCACCCCTTCAACTCGTTCCAAAAAAATAGGATTCCGCGTAATAAGTTTTTGATATTCAACAATTCCTGTTAAAGAATAATCGCAGAAATCCAAACATTTATCTATCCAGCCATAAGGTAGATCAGCAGCAACTCCCCCAATACGGAAATAATTATGCATCATTCGCATACCTGTAGCGGCTTCGAATAGATCATATAACAATTCCCTTTCTCTGAAAATATAGAAAAAGGGAGTCTGTGCACCGATATCCGCCATAAAAGGCCCAAGCCATAACAAATGAGAAGCTATACGACTCAGTTCTAGCATAATTACTCTAATGTAACTGGCTCTTTTAGGCACTTGGACACTTTCCAAACGTTCTGGCGCATTTACTGTTATTGCTTCTGTGAACATAGTGGCTAAATAATCCCACCGTGTTACATAAGGCAAATATTGTATAATTGTTCGATTTTCCGCTATTTTTTCCATCCCTCTGTGTAAATAACCCAATACGGGTTCACAGTCAATAACATCTTCACCATCGAGAGTAACGATCAGTCTAAGAACACCATGCATTGATGGGTGGTGAGGACCCATATTAACTATCATGAGATCTTTTCTTGTACCCGGTACAGTCATATCTTTTCTTCCTTAATTCATTATTCCATGAATTTATCAAAATGAGGTTCATCAAAACAAAATGAAAAATCTAATTAATAACTAAAGAACAAAATTCAAACAAATCCTCAAATTAACGAGTTTTTGATTCCCGAATACCCAACTGACTAATCAATTTCTTATAACGTACTCTATTTTTCTTTGACAAATAATCCAGCAGCCGTTGACGTTTTCCCAGAATTTTTCGTAGACCCCTTTGCGATAAAAAATCTCTTTTATGTAATTCCAAATGTGAAGTAAGTCTCCGTATCTTATCGGTGAAACTTAATACTTGAAATTCAAGAGATCCGCAGTTTTTTTCTTTTTCTTGTCGAATCGCTGAGATGAATGAATTTTTTACCATAAAAAATAAATTTTTAAAATTTTTTTCGTGGATTTAACCGATCAGGAAAAATAATAATTATGATTATATCAGTTATTTGAATCTAATACACAAAAATTTTTGATTTCTTCATACACAATATTTTTTTATTTTATCAAAATAAAATTCGCAATTTGATTTGGATAGAAAGGAATGATACATTTATGCATTCAGGAAAGATAATGATTTTTTTATTTACCCCAAAAGGGGATTCTGCCGATTTATTACTATACTAGATCCAATGGATACATAATTAAATCGGTATCATGTACCAGAATGTAACATAGCGTATGCATATATCTTTCGGCTTTTATCTACCAAATATCTCATGCGATAGATATATAAGAAATATACTATTAAGTAATTCTGAACCGTGGATACATATGTATTCTTGACATACTGAAATGACCGCCGTTATTGGTATCAAACCAATAACGATTCATACAAGCTAAATCTTCTAATCGATAATTGGGCCAAAGAAACAATTTTAATTTAATGAATTTATTTGCATCTGTATTAAGATGCTTTTCCTCGTTCAAAAATTGTCCACAGTTTTTTATGTTGTTTTGATTGCAAAATATTGAATTTCTATCCACAACATTCCAATTCCCGGAATTGAAACAAATTAGAATTCTCAATTCTCTACGACGTCTGGGAGATAGAATATTTTCAGGAACAAGGAAATCATAATTATTTTTGTTTCTATTCATAGGCGTATTGCTGTCTCGTGCAACGGATCCATCAAAATTCTGTTTATCAACATATACATTTTTTATTACGCATTTTTCATTAGTTTGGTGCTTATTCTTATCAACCAATGAAATACCTACGGTTTGATATATAATATATTTTATATCTCTTTTCATAGATAGACGAATTGGTTCGATAATAAATATTCCCCTTTTTATCAATTCTGTAATAGTTAGGTCTTTTTGAATCAACATTACATCCAGATGCATCTCTCCTCTTTGAATTGAGGATATAGCGATTTCCTTTGGGTCTATCAGTCTAAGTAGAAGACAATATACCTTGATATTATTGATCATTCTTTGATTCAAGGGGGCATTCCATCTTAATTGAAAAAGAAAATATTTTTTCAGGAAAAAATTAAGTTCTGCTTCTTTCTTGCTCTTGGATTGTTTTTTCTTTCTACTCTTTTTAATGTCTGCTCCCGTGTAATCTTCTTTAACATCTTTCTTTTTGTTTTGTTTTTGTAGATCTGATACAAGATCTCCTTGACCTTGTTGTTCGTTTTTTTTTTGGTTGGAATTTTCTAATTCAAGATATGCTTTTTTATTAGCTAATATAGGGAGATTTTTTTTTTTTATTACGTTGATCTTTTCACTTTGACTGATATTTTCACAGAAATGAAAAATAAGCAATTTGATCGGTATGATCCACGGTTTAATCTTATACGCATCAAAAAGTGGCACAAATTCTGGGAAAAACCAAGGTTCTAGATTTGATATAGTACGATATAACCTTTCTTGATTCATTCCCATCCAATCAAAAAATAATTTTTTTTGATTGGATGGGTTGATTTTGTGATGAATCATAAAAGAAAAAAGATCCTTTTTTTCAAATTTTTGATAATTTTTAGTTTTCGCATTTTTATGAATCTTAGTGTCGATATGCGTATTGGTCCAAGTCTCAATATCGATATGATTTCTAATACAGAAATGGAGAATTCTCCAATCAAAGAATTTTCTATCCATATTTTTGTCCGTATCAATAGTAGATCCTTTTTCTAAAAAATCACTAATAGCTATACTTATCAATCCATAAAATGATTCGGGTTTCGGCGTATTGAAATTATATGGAATTTTTTTGTCCTCTACTTGTAATGTTGATCCATAAACATAAGAGTCCTTACTATCCCTATAATTTATATATTTATATGATAAAAGATCATATCCGTAATTCTTTTTCAATTTGGCTTTTTGACTCATCAATGAATCCACTACATAGTAATTTTGTTTCGTGTAATGAATTAATTGGTCTTTTTCTTTTTTATATAAATCCAATTTCGTTGAGTTTTTCTTTTGAATCGTACGGCATTGATTGACTCTATTTCGCCATTTTTTTGGTACTAAGTGAAACCACTTAGTCTGAGATAAATTGTATTGATAATGGCCCCTTAACCAAAATTTCCATTTATTTATTCCATACTTATGAATTTTCTTATGCCTTTGTTTGGAATCAAATATTCCTCGTGTCGTACAATAATTCTTGATTATATCCCTAAGAAAAGGATAGGTGCCGTGATATTGAAGTACAGATCTCAAATGATACTTATTAAGTAATTGATCTTGTGATAATTTGTAAAATACATATGCTTGAGATAAGGAAGATAAGTCACAATTAATATTAGTATTAGAAAACGACTTTTTTATAGTCGAAATAAAGTTCATTGTATTTTTATTTGTGTTCTCAATTCCTTCTTGATTCGTTTCGTCGTTGTAAATGGATTTTTTGATGATTTTTTTTGTTGATTCAAAGAAAAGTTGTGCATTGATCCTTGGAATCTTAATGATACATAGTAACATATCCGTGTATATTTTTTCAATGAAGGATTTCATAAAATAATGTGATTTGCGTATTAATCGGATATTTTTTCTTTTGAATATTTGCCAAAAATCCTTCTGTGATTCTGATCTTTTATCATCACAAGTTAGAACTATTTTTTTCTTGTCTTTTGTGATTCCTTCTATTTGAGTCCTAATTTTGGTAGTCTTATTAGCAAGATCTTTCATTTTTGTTTCTATGAGTGAATAATTTTCATTTACACCATTCATGGATCGAATTCGAATGGTCGATTCGCGGATAATCTTATTATTTATATTGGAATCTTTTCTGTTTTCATTCGATTCATATACTTTTACTTTCACCTCCCTCAATTTCAATAATAAAAGGGGGTTTATTTTTTCAAGTCCTTTCATTATTAGGTTTATAACTAGAACTATTTTGATGACCCACCTTGTTTTTTCTTTTGAAACTTTTAGAAACCACTTTCTTCTTTCTTTGAAAACCCTTATAACTTGAAAAATTTTATTTTTCACTTTTCTCATTTTTTTTTCGAGTTCTTTAAAAATAGGTTCAAAGAAAGAAGGTCGTTTTCGGGGAGACCCAAAAGGTAGTTCTGTTTCCCTTCCCCAGACTGTTAAAAAACTAAAATTGTCTTTTTTCTCTTTTTTAGTCATTTGCTGATCTCTATGATGAGATCGTACCTCAGATCTTCGCCAAGGTTTCAGACGGAAAGGAAATAGAATCTTTATTTGAATACCGTCTGTTAACCAATTTTGGGGAAATTCCGTTTCTGATAATTGAACACCATTATAGGTACATTTAACATGCATTTCCATATTCCATTCCTTCAAATCCTCGTACCACTCGGGGAATTGAAATAATAACATACGGCCAATATTTTTAGCTATTATCAATAAGGGTAATATAACGTATTTTCTAAGAAAAGATTGGGTTATTAACATTAAACCTCTTATTGCTTGAGTAAATATAAGGGTATCCCAAGCTTCTGATATTGCTATTCGTTCATTTTCCTCTTCTTTCTCTTCGTTTGTTTTCTCTTTTTCTCTTGTCTCTTCCTCCTCAAAATAATAAATTTGTAATTCTGGGTTTTCCCCTACCCAATTCCTAAAAATGAGATTAATCGTTTCAGAGATATCAAAAAACAAAAAAAAGAATGTTTTGTCTATTCGATCCAAAAAAAGTGGGGAATGTACATTTGCTTGAAACATTTCCCAAGTAACTGTTTTACGTCTTTGAGCACGCATGGATCCTTTGATTATACCGCGGCGAAAATCTGATTGTTGTGAATAACGTATCAAAGCCACCTCCTCTTCTTCATCATTAGTACTAGTATTACTAGTAGTATTATTATTAGCCCTGGAATTAGTACTCTGATCGTTATCAGTATAAATTACCACGCGTTTGCCTTTTCTTGAACGAATTTCAGGATCCTCCGCCGATTCTTCTTCATCTTCTTCTTTCTCTTCTTCAAAATCGTCTGTCAATTTGTATGACCATCGAGAAACCTTTTTACTTATTTCTTCCATTCCAATGGATTTCTTTCTAATTGTTGTTAAATCGTTTGGATCAGTTGTAATTACATCGAATAAAAATTTCAAAGATTTTGCTTGACTTTCTGAATCAATTCCTTGCGCGCGTTTAAAAGAAAATTTCTCGATTGAGGTTAAGGAATTCCAAAAGGAATTCAATAATAATTCCTCGCCAAAGCTAACCCTTTTCTTTTGATGTTCAAATTTTCGAGAATCTTTATGAAACAGACCATGAATCTTATTTATCCAAAACATTTCTACAGAATCTTTTGTTGAAGTTATTAAATTATTCACAATTGCACGTAAATCAAATTTTTTTATTGTTCCCCGATGGGGTCCGTTCAAAAAAGGATCATACATTTTTGGCAAGTATTCTTGTTCATTCTCATCATCGCATAATCTGGTCCTTTTTTCTATCATATCTAAAGCAAGAGATCCCTTCTCTTTTTCTAGTTCTAGAATTTTTATTCGACTTATCAATTCATTGTTCAAGTTGTATTTTTTTTTTTTATTGGTATAAACCCAATAATTATACAGGTCCTCGTGAGATAGTTTTTCTGTCGTGTACAAAGAAATTTTCCGTTCTATCATCTCTGAAAAAGTCGATAAACTGGGTGGATATGTAAAAGATATTATTTGTTTTCCATCACTTGGGCATATATAAAAAAAATATTGTGACATTTCGTTTCGTACAGCATTTTCAAATCGATCATTTTTTATATATCTCAATGGGCGATTCCATCGTTTATAATCGAAAAGAAAAGTGACAATAGGTTTTTCAAACCAGAAATAAGTTTTTTCATTTTTCTCTTCTTTAAGTTTTCCCAATACCAAATTATCTTGATGGGTATCAAGATAAGAATCTTCGTAAACTGGGCTATCTTTGTCTTGTTCGGCGGATCCCTCTTGTTCCTGTTTAGTCTTCTTCGTTTCGTAAGTTGTTTCTACATCGCTTTCTTCCTTTCTTTCTCCCCTTTCTTCCGTTTCTGAGGTTTCTTTCAGTTTCTTAGTGACAATAGGCGACGGCATTCTGCCTAAATAGTAGACACAGGTGATAAATAAGAGAATACTAAAGATTCGAGCCATAGAATTTATCAATTCTGACACAAGGTACTTATTAGATCGAATCGAATGATTTTGCCGTATCCAGAATAATACCAATCCAACCCATTTCATGAATAAAATGTGACCAATTAACCAACCAACAAAACTACTTGTTACAAATAACATCTTGTTGTTGCATCGAAACATATAAATGTTGACTAATCTGGCTAACGTTGAACTTGGTAAAATGAAATGGTTGAATAATTGAAAAATTAGATTATTCAGGAATACACATTGAATGCTGAGATTACGCATTGAATTTCTGGTAGTAGATCCATAATAAAAAAAGTTTTTGTGATTGTTCCAGAAGAAATGAAACAAAAGATACGGTAGAACTAGAACAGTTATTGTATGAGGTCTACCCAATGCTAGATGCAGAGGCGCATAATAGATCGATATGAACATCATGAGCTGCCCCGTAATAAAACCAGTTGTTGCTGATACCTCCTTCTCGGTTCCTTCTTCCATAACCCGAGCTCGGAGAAGGAAGAGATAAGAGGGCCCTATGGAGAATGTGGTCAGAAATCCATAATAGAGTCCGACCACAACGACCGAATTTATTATCTTCATGCATAAGGATAATAGATTACCTAGTAGAAAAGATTTCAAAATCATCA